AAAAAGACCCTTGAAGATTTTTTGAAAAAAAAAGGGGGGGTTCTCAATTATGTAAAAAAGTGAATAAAAATAGAAAAGCCGGCTATCGGATTCGAACCGATGACCATCGCATTACAAATGCGATGCTCTAACCTCTGAGCTAAGCGGGCTTACATAACAGAAATTTGACATGTATAGGAATTTAATAAATTCTTGGAATTTTAGCTATTCAAAATGAATATGAATTGAGAATAATAAAAAAGAAAAAAAAAATATATATATGTTATAAATATAACAATTACTATAGCAATACGCTAACATAAAAATGGAAAATGAGAATTGTTCAATTCTAGATTTTTCTAGAAAAAAAAAATATTATTGGGTCGTTTTTATTTGTTTTTCAATTCAATTGACATTTTTTTGTTATTAGATTTCTATAATCTTTTCTAAAATAGAATCTATTTTCATACCTTTCTAATTGTAATTAGAAAATTAGAATCCTTTAGACAGATACAATTCTATAATAGATTTGAATTTCAATATTATATACATAGCACTTCCCTAATTTTTGCTTTTGCTTTATTTTATATACATATATTTTTTTACTCTATTAGAATTTAATAATAATAAATCAAATTAATTTTAAATAAAGAATTAAACTGAGTTATAACTAATAACAAAGCCTCTTCATTCATAAAGGTGGAAGGTAAGAATAAAAAAAAAAAAAAGAATCGACCCTTCAAGTATTCTAAATTCCATGGGAAAAATGATAAGATGAAAGACATATATGGGATATATATCCATATATATTGAATTGCGGATACAGAAATGCTAGAATCATTTCTGATTGAACAAAATGCGGTTCTCCTCAAATATGAGTCTCCTAGACAAGATAAAAGAAAAAGGGCAAGAACTCCAAATCAAAGAAGAGAAAAGACTTTTCGAGATAGGAATCAGTATCTAATGAATTCAAGTTTTAGTATAAATAAAAGAAAAAAAAAACGACATCACAATGAGATCCGAATCTCAAAACAAAGTAAAAAGGGGATATGGCGAAATCGGTAGACGCTACGGACTTAATTGGATTGAGCCTTGGTATGGAAACCTACTAAGTGAGAACTTTCAAATTCAGAGAAACCCTGGAATTAAAAAAAATGGGCAATCCTGAGCCAAATCCTGTTTTTGGAAAACAAATCCAAATAAAGATTCCGAAACCAAAAATAGAAAAAGGATAGGTGCAGAGACTCAATGGAAGCTGTTCTAACAAATGGAGTTGACTGCGTTGGTAGAGGAATTCGTGGATCGAAACTTCAGAAAGTATGAAAGAAAAACATATATACATATGCATAAGAAAATGAATGACGAGCCAAAAGTGTATCCTTTTTTTAGGAAAAAAAAAGGTTGTGAATCGATTCCATATTGAATAAAGAACCTAATATTCATTGGTCAAATCATTCACTCCATACTCCCTACTCTGATAGTTCCTCTGAAGAACTTATTAATCAGACGAGAATAAAGATAGAGTCCCATTATACATGTCAATCCCGACAACAATGAAATTTATAGTAATAGGAAAATCCGTCGACTTTAGAAATCGTGAGGGTTCAAGTCCCTCTATCCCCAAAAAGTCCATTTGACTCCTCTATTTATCTTATCCTTTTTCTTTTTGTTAGCAGTTCCTAATTTGTTATCGTTCACATTTATTTTCCTCTTTCACAAACCAATCTAAGCGGAATTTTTTTCTCTTATCACAAGTTTAGTTTAATATGTGATATATTTTCGACGTACATACAGTATAAATGTACATCTTTGAGCAAGGAATTCCCCTTTGAAAGATTCATGGTCCATATCATTATTCGTATTAAAATTGACAAAGTTTTTTTTGACGATAGAATAAACTCCAAGGTCTAGATAAAACTTTGTAATACCCTTTTATCTCATCCTTGTAATTGATATAGTCTCAAATCCTCTGGTAAAATGAGGATGATTCATCAGGAATAGTCGGGATAGCTCAGCTGGTAGAGCAGAGGACTGAAAATCCTCGTGTCACCAGTTCAAATCTGGTTCCTGGCATATGATTCATTTGTATGAGTATCTATTCTATAAATTTTTTGATATGGCTCAACATACATATTTATTTATAGTCTTGATTCTAATATCTAATCCATATTTATCTCGTTTAGAGATATACCCCATCTATTTTCTAGATGGGTCTAGAATATATTCTAGAAAAGTGATTCGATTTTTTTTCCGATTCTTTTTTTTTGTTCGAAAGTTACTACTTCATACACATATTCAAATTTAAATATTCAAAAGATGAAATTTGTTGGTTCAAAAAACCCAAAGTCTAGGCTAGAGAAGTTGAAGGATGGGAATAAAAAAAATTAAGTTTAAATACAGTACAAATCCGATCCCCTTTCATTTCGTTGTATTTTCATTCCCTCCTACATGACTTTCTAGAACCCGTTTAAGTGACGTGCGCAGTGAGAAGTTAATGATGTATAACTTGTTTGGTTCATCC